TAGGATCAATTAGAACAAGTCGCACACTCATATTCCGGAAATACAGAAACAAAAAAATTTCGCGGTCGAACTACCAATCAACTAAAATCAAAATCAAAATCCGAGACCTAAATGCTTATTTAAAAGGTAGTATTTTGTGGTTCTTGTAAATTGAATTCTAATTCATTGAAATTCCGTCCAGTAAAACGGACGAATTATAAATCTCCAAAATAATAGACAGGAATATCGCAAATAGAGCCATTGCGATACCCATCAAAGGAGTAGTCCCCCATCCAGGAGCTACTTTACCATATTCCGAATTCAAAGGTTTCAATAACCCCCCTGCAGAAGTCATTTTTGGACGAGCTCTAGAACTACCCTCAACTGTTTGTGGAGCCATAAATCCTATTTTGTATTCATTGAGATCTGTTGACTTTGTATACCATTCTGTTGTAAATAAACGATCTTATCACGGATCCATTGCGGTCTTGAAATTCTATAATAATGGAAACAGCAACCCTAGTCGCCATCTCTATATCTGGGTTACTTGTAAGTTTTACTGGGTACGCCTTATATACTGCTTTTGGGCAACCCTCTCAACAACTAAGAGATCCATTCGAAGAACACGGAGACTAGTTTGAAGTTGAAGTAATGGGCCTACCAATATTGGTAGGCCCATTACTTCAACTGAGATAATAAAAAATCATTTTATTTTTTAGTTGGAACTTTAGGCGGTTCTCGAAAAAAGATAGCGAAAAAAATGATCCCTAGAGTCGAGACTAAGAGGAATGTATAAACCAATGCTTCCATAAATTTGATCGTGGTTTCCAATTATAGCTTCCATACCTGTTTATTTGGGATCATCTCCCGGATTAAAGAAAAAAAAAGAATCAAAAAAGGCAGCGATTTAAATCCAGATTTCTCCAGTACCTTATACCTTATTTAAAAATCACAAATCGAAAATAGAAGCCGAAGCGATAAACACAAAATAGCGGAGCAGTGCTGCATCAGACTACTTGTCTTCTTGTAGTTGGATCTCCAAGTTTTTGGAATACTCCAAATTCCACTTGAGCATCCAAATCCGGGTCAATACCAGCAAAAACATCTCTGAACAAGGTTCTAGCACCATGCCAAATGTGTCCGAAGAAGAAAAGCAGAGCAAATGAAGCGTGTCCAAAAGTAAACCAGCCCCTTGGACTGCTACGAAAAACACCATCGGATTTCAAAGTAGCACGATCTAATTCAAAAATTTCACCCAATTGAGCACGTCTAGCATATTTTTTCACAGTAGCAGGATCACTATAACTCACTCCATTCAGTTCGCCACCATAGAACTCAACAGTTACACCTACTTGTTCGACACTATACTTCGATTCTGCCCTTCGAAAAGGCACGTCGGCTCTAACAATTCCATCTCCGTCTACCAAAACAACCGGAAATGTTTCAAAAAAAGTAGGCATACGACGTACAAAAAGTTCACGCCCTTCTTTATCTCTAAAGATAGGGTGTCCTAACCACCCGACAGCTATTCCATCCCCGTTATCCATTGAACCCGCTCTGAATAATCCCCCTTTCGCAGGATTATTTCCGATGTAATCATAAAAAGCTAATTTTTCAGGAATTTTAGACCAAGCTTCTGATAAACTTTGATTTTCGGCTAGTCCAGCACTGACTCTTCGATATATTTCTTGCTGAAAGTATCCCTGATCCCATTGATAACGGGTGGGACCAAATAATTCGATGGGGGTAGTTGCTGAACCATACCACATAGTTCCAGCAACAACAAACGCTGCAAAAAAGACAGCAGCGATGCTGCTGGAAAGAACGGTTTCAATATTGCCCATACGTAATCCTTTGTATAGGCGTTGAGGTGGGCGGACACTAAGATGGAATAAGCCCGCTAATATGCCCAATGTCCCTGCTGCAATATGATGAGAGGCTATTCCTCCTGGAACAAAAGGATCAAAACCTTCCACACCCCATGCTGGATTTACAGATTGTACCTTTCCAGTTAGTCCGTACGGGTCGGACACCCATATTCCAGGACCATACAATCCTGTTACATGAAATGTCCCAAAACCAAAGCAAGCCACTCCTGAGAGAAATAAATGAATTCCAAAGATTTTAGGCAAATCCAAAGAGCGTTTTCCCGTACGGTCATCGACAAATATTGCTAGATCCCAATACACCCAATGCCAGATAGCTGCCAAGAAGCACAAGCCCGAAAACACAATATGTGCCCCGGCTACACCTTCGTAACTCCAAATACCCGGATTCGTTACCGTACCCCCCGTAATACTCCAACCGCCCCATGAATCGGTTATTCCTAAACGAGTCATGAAGGGTATAACGAACATGCCTTGTCTCCACATTGGATCAAGAACTGGATCGGAGGGATCAAAAACAGCTAATTCATATAGAGCCATTGAACCGGCCCAACCCGCAACCAGGGCTGTATGCATTATATGGACAGCAATCAAACGACCGGGATCATTCAATACGACGGTATGAACACGATACCAAGGCAAACCCATGGGACTACCTCTTTATTAATAAAAAATAGACACTATGTAACTTTCTTGCATTGAAAAAAAAACTATGCTATGTACCCCCCTTCCTTTTTCAGGGGATTATCTCGAAAAAAGGATTAATATTTATTCTATCCTATTAGTAATAATGGAAGAGTTCGGTTCGTAGGAAAAAAGAGAAGCAGATCTATTCTATACTCGATAAGTACCAATACGCAATGGGGGCGTATTCCCTTTTCTATGAGCAAATCCATCCATATTTGGTCATCATTCAAAAGACCTATTCGTAATAATTTTCCTTTATTTTATGAACTTAGTCAATCGATGTAGAAACTAAGATAACGGCCAGTATTATTAAGACAAGAAGCCCATTATTACGCTTCCACATCAAAGTGAACTAGAGTACTTAATTCTTTTCATTTTATGCCTATTGGTGTTCCAAAAGTACCTTATCGAAGTCCCGGGGACAAGCATCCATCTTGGGTTGACATATAGTGCGACTTGTCAGATCTATTGGGTCATATGGGATTTCCCCATTCTCTCCCCCGATCGAGATATCCTCTGTTTCGCCCAAAAATTTGATTGAATGATCAAAAATTTGTAGCGTGAAATGCAATGAAGTGCAATTAGATCTATTTCGTGAGGAGGTATCCAGCTTAATATTAGCATAGCAATAAATAAATTTTATGGTCGTCTTGGCTGGACCAATAAAATGAGGTATCCAGGCTCCGTTTAGCAAAACCCAATTGGTAATATATCTATGATTATTACTTATACCATAAACGATTCCATTTAGAACTTTATTCGAAATAGGAGTGATCTCAAACTGTAAATATTGGGCGGAAGACATGAAAGAAATGAATTAAAGGGGGGAGTCATAGCAAAAAAGAGACGTGGTATTGGGGTCATTTGTCCTATATGTGCAAATAAAAATCGGGCGGATCCTTACTCGGAGTAGAGCATCAACCTAAAAAAATTGAAGAAGCCCATTCAATTCAGGAACAAGAAAATGGCATCGTGATTTTTGGATTGGATCGCGATGAAAAAATACATCAATGAAAAGTTAGTTCGATAAGTCGATAAGTTTAGTGAATTGCTTTTTTATATTTTATATTATATTAGATTATATTAGAATATTATAGGTATAGGAAAACCGGCTAAACTCATCGTTCTTGAAAAATGGAAGAAAGGACCCCTCGATAGAAGGAGCCCGCTAGGAAAAAAGAAAGGAAAAGGGCTGGGAGCTACACATTGATTTTTTGTTTCGCAAGTTTTGTTGAACCGTATGCATCAAAAGATGCCTGTACGGCTCCGAAGGGATACAGTTTTATCCTAATCAACCGACTTTATCGAGAAAGATTACTTTTTTTAGGTCAAATGGTTGAGAGTGATATCTCGAATCAACTTATTGGTATTATGGTATATCTCAGTATAGAGAACGAGACCAAGGATTTGTATTTATTTATCAACTCTCCTGGCGGATGGGTAATACCCGGAATAGCAATTTATGATACTATGCAATTTGTGCGACCGGATGTACAGACAATATGCATGGGATTGGCCGCCTCCATGGGGTCTTTCCTCCTGGCCGCAGGAGCAAGTACCAAACGTCTAGCATTCCCTCACGCTTGGCGCCAATGAGTTTTTTATTTGAGAGAAAAAAGAAGACTATGCCTTCGCCATATGAATTTTTAAGATTAAGTAATAATAGCATGGCACTTCGAATTCGATATGAAAATTGTTAGTGTTTTTTTTTTCAAAATATTTGATTATGTATCGAAGCAGTAGTATGAGATAAAGGAGGGGTATTCCGAGTTTATCTTACCTATCGTAGGCCTATTGCGGCGTCACAAACTTTTTTCACGCCGGAAGGTTATTAACAATATTTATGGTATGAAAGAGTACGAAAATAAAAAAAAAAAGAAGATTTTTTTTCTTTATTTTTTTTTTTTCAAATAAAAAAAATAAAGACACTTTGGGATTGCTGAATCACAAACGAAATAAATATATAAAGCAACGGAGCCATCATAGTATTTTTGAACTAAAAAAAAAGGGTGGTAATTGGATCATTTACCGATCTGGGTATAATAGAACCCCAATATTTTCTCCTTGTTTGATGAAAGGTAAAAAGCAAATTCCATTAATTCCATTGGCGAGCCGTATGCAATGCGAAAAAAATGCCCGTACGGTTGTTCAATTCTATCTTTTTCTTTATCTCTTCCCCTCGCCTAATCGTGCGAGATAGAGGAACTTTTTTTTTAGGTTATAATATATCATCAGGGTCATGATCCATCAACCTATTGGCGCTTTTTATGGGGCACAAACGGGAGAATTTATCCTGGATACGGAAGAACTACTGAAACTGCGCGAAATCCTTACAATGGTTTATGTACAAAGATCGGGCAAGCCCTTATGGGTTGTATCCGAAGACATGGAAAGGGATACTTTTATGTCAGCAACAGAAGCCCAAGCTCATGGAATTGTTGATCTTGTAGCGGTTGGATAAAACATAGCAGTGCCTCCTTAAGGGTTTAATAGAATATTAAACAGAAGAAATTCATAATCATCCGGTTAGGATCGATCTAAACCAGCCCATAATGGATAATTCAGCATGCCAACTATTAAACAACTTATTAGAAACCCAAGACAGCCAATCAGAAACCTTACAAAATCCCCCGCTCTTGGGGGATGCCCTCAGCGCCGAGGAACATGTACAAGGGTGTATGTGCGACTCGTTTCAATCATGGGCTGAGACAAAACAAAAGAAAGAAAACAATTTTTTAAGTATCAATGATCAGTACCAGTGAATCGGATAGAATGGAAGAAGAAGAACTGCATTCACTAGCTAAAAAAAAGATATCTATCATATCTTTCTATTGTGTATGAAATTTATGGTTTCCACCGGCGCAAATTCAACCGCCTCAAATTGCAATTTAAGGTGAGAAAGAATTCCCCATTGGTAACAAATAGTTATCCATTAAGCGGGGGAAATACTATAAAAAAAAGCGGAAAGATTATCTTTCTACTCTTGCAAGAACGGACTAACAGGGTCAGCTACCCCACCAATCTTCATAATTAAATACCGTTACTGTATAAGGTCTATCTCGTTATGAAAGACCTATTACTAGAAAATTCATGGGTAGAGCCGGAGAGTGGTAACTGTACAAGTTACCAATAGAATTGATTAAATGAAGGAAGTGGCTCCGGTGTATAGAGAGGGCCTCACCGTTTAAGAAGTAATCATAGAGACGACGGAACCCACAATTTCTTTATCTATTTACTACTTTATTTTTTTTTACTATTTTATTTCCAATGCCTCGAAAAAAGGTAAAAGCGTGGTCGGGAAGGTTAGAGTAGCAAAAGCCATTGGAATTTTTATTTTATAAATTGGAAGAGTCCGTTTTGTTATTAATAGACTAGGAAAGGGGAAAAGAATAACTGAAAGAAAGGAAATCGATTAGTTATTCATCAAAGTTTCATTTATTCAATGACCAGAATTAGACGAGGATATATAGCTCGGAGACGTAGAACAAAAATGCGTTTATTTGCATCAAGCTTTCGCGGGGCTCATTCAAGACTTAGTCGAACAATTACTCAACAGAAAATAAGAGCTTTGGTTTCGGCTCATCGTGATAGAGATAGGAAAAAAAGGGATTTTCGTCGTTTGTGGATCACTCGAATAAATGCAGTAATTCGCGGAAACAGGGTATCCTATATTTATAGTAGATTAATAAGCAATCTGTATAAGGCGCAGTTGGTTCTTAATCGTAAGATACTTGCACAAATAGCTATATCAAATAGGAATTGTCTTTATATGATTTCCAATGAGATTATAAAATAAGGAAATTGGAAGGAATCCATTAGAATTTTTAAACGGAGTTCTCTGGAGAATGAACTCCGGGAAGGTAGAGTAGAAATAATATGATAAAGTCGTCAAAATGAGCGAACACGCTCAATAAAAAAAGATTGATTTTATTCTTCTTCCCCAATTCTTTTTTTTCTTACGACACAACTGCTTCTCGGATTTTTTGAACAAAACGTCCATCTGGGTTTGAGTTCGGATTGGAATTTTGATTTAATTGAAGAGTAAGCCTATTTTTTTCTGGTTCGAAGACCTGGAGTTCTAGTGGTCGACCCACTTCTTTCAAATTGTTTCTCATTATTAATAAAAGGTAACGAAGATAAAATACGAGCTTGTTTTATAGCAATAGTAATTAATCGTTGTTCTTTTAAGGTCAATCTATTCACCCGTCTAGATAATATTTTTCCTTGTTCACTAAGAAATCGACTAATTAAAGTCATGTTTCTATAATCAATCCGATCCCCCGATTGGATCGGGGGCAAACGCCTACGAAAAGATCGCTTGGATTTAAGAAAGAGTCGCTTGGTTTTATCCATAATTTGTTTATTCCTTATCCCTAAAATCCCATTTCGATGAAATAAAAAAATGATTTATAGAATCAATTAGAGGATTTGGTTTGTCTATATTTATTTATTTGTTTCTATTTAAATATATGAAATAATCTAGATATATATCTAGATTATTTTTTCATGTTCCTTGCAAGGGTGACACACAAGCACGCGGTTCGACTCTATCTATTTTTTTATCTCCCCATGAAGTGTATGTTTGTAACAATAGGGACAGAATTTTCTCAATTCCAATCGACTAGGTGTATTGTGTCGATTCTTTTGAGTAATATATCTGGAAATACCCCTTGATTCCTTATTAACACCGTTTCGAACACAACTAGTACATTCCAAAATAACCCTTACTCGGGCATCTTTACCCTTGGCCATGAACCTCCTTGGGGTTTTTGATTCATCCAACTTTTCTATTTTCCGACCCGAAACGAATAAGAAACAAGGGACAAAAAAATAGAAGTTGTTAACCACTCAAAATCCAATTCTGAAATAAAGATTTTATTGCAATCAATATAGTAAATATATAGGAAATAATAAGTAATACAAAAATTTCTAACTATATTGCTAATCACAGTACAGTATTTCATTTAAGTATCGTGTAGTGTAGGCTACTCTTACCCTAGCCACATTTCCATTTCCGTTTTCCTTTCACTGTCTATTTTCTTTTAACTGGATAATTAATTTAATTGGAGCCTGAACCCGAGTTTCGCTGAAGTTGAAGCCACATTTTTATTTCGCTTTCATCCTTTCTTTATTCTATCTATCTAATTGTAAAAAAAAAATAAAAGAGGGGAAAGAGAGATTAGTCACAAATACACAAATATTGGATTCTAGCTCTAATCTTCTTTACCTCGTTCCCGTTCAATAACTAGAATGAAAAAAAAGGAAATGTCAATGCGTCCGGGAATAAACGGTTGATTTCTATCAATAACCCTGCTAAAGACCCGAACCAGAGAGTACTTAGTACCGGTGCCACGGAAAGATATGTTTTTAGATCTCGCATTGAAAATCCTCCTTCTTTTTTGTTTTTGTATTCCCTATTGGAATATATTATGGTAAGAGATGTATATGTAGTTAAAGGCCACTTGTATTTGTGCGCGGAATCCTTAATTCAAATTGAAATGCGAAATGATTCGGTAGATAAGATTTTATTTTCTTTTTTTTTTCTTAAAGCAGAAAAATGGGCCGCTTTACGCCTGAGAATTCCCAAGAAAAATACTAATTTATTATTATTATATGTTATATGATATGAGCCCAAAAACAAGAAAAGGCAAGATCCATTTTGCATATCAATAGAGGGAATAAAAAAATAAGGATGTGGAAAACAAGACGGGGATTCTTTACAATGATACTGTAGACCCATTGAAAGGGATGTAGCGCAGCTTGGTAGCGCGTTTGTTTTGGGTACAAAATGTCACGGGTTCAAATCCTGTCATCCCTACCAATTACCGCTCCGAGCAGGAGTAAGACAAGATCCGTTTTTTTTTTTAGATCGGTTTCTAATTTTGACATACAAAATCTTCCATTTTATTATATATGATAGTATACACATACAAGAATTGTTGGGGTAAAAAAAATCGACTTATTACTTATTTCCAGTCTTTTCCGTTGTGATAAGAAAGCGCTCTTAGTTCAGTTCGGTAGAACGTGGGTCTCCAAAACCCAATGTCGTAGGTTCAAATCCTACAGAGCGTGATTCCGCTCTTGTTGTCTTAGTCTTAGATCGAAAATCACACACGCTGAACTGAAATCATTGAACAGCAATCTGAATTTGACCCTGCCCTGACCTCCCCCTCGGATTAAATTAAAGAAAGGAGGGGGTCAGTTAAAAAAAGAGATGTTAATTAATCAAAGGTCCAACTGATCACCACGTCTGTATTGTAAATATGCGGTTACGAATAATCCAGCCAAAGTAATAGGAATTAGACCTAAGACGATTCCAAATAGAAAGACTTCAATCATTTGAATTTTAGTTTTTTTTTGAAAGGTTAAAAAGAGGGGTAATATCTATCCCTAAATATTAATCCGTCTTGCCTAGGAATCTCAATAACCAATAATTCGGAATTAACGTGGTACGGCAAGGAACTAGACAATATGTGGAATACCACAGAAAGATTTCTTTTTATGAATTATTCATTCAATTAATTTCAAATAAGTCCTATCTTACTCAGACCAAGAAATAGAGCCGAGGTTATAGTTAAAGCCGCTAGTAGAAAACCAAAATAACTAGTTATAGTAGGCATGACGGAGCTAAAGGAAATATGTTCTTTTTATACATATGTTTATAAAGCACTTCCCTAAGTTTCAACTTTTGAACGATACAAGGATAAGCAAAAATACCCTACCAATTGAAAGAATACCTTCAATTGCAAGTTTTTGATTCTTCAAGTATTCTAGAAGGTACTAACAAAAATGAGTGACAGGGATAGAAAAAGAAACCAATTCATCGTCTTTTACACCGACCCATCCCACGATTCCGAATCAACGGATTGAGTGGGCAACTCTTGAGTCAACTAATATTAAAATAATAATAAAAACTATGTCATCTAACTTCATTTCAAAGGGGAATCGCTTCGATTTTGTATTTTGATTTTTTATTGTATCAAATACATTTTCGACTAAAGAGTGCCCTTAGAATACTTTTTTCTTTACTTTTTAATACTTTAAATACCTTTTGCTTTACTTTATTTTTTTTTGACTATTTTATTTCCAATGCCTCGAAAAAAGGTATCGCACAATCAGATCACTCAAAAAATCACATTTTTATTTCGGTTCAATTCGATTCTAAAACCAAAAATTCCTCTTCGCTTTTCCTTTATAGATTTTCCGTTTTGTCTTTCCATATTCTATATAAAAGATAAAGCCTGCACGTTGTAGTTAGGTCAAGAAAGAACCTTTGGATCTAATACAACAACGTGGGCATCACAAATCTAGATTATTAGAATTCTTTTAGGCAGTTTTCTCGTTCGTTTATTTTTATCGAATTCTATCTCCCACCGTTACTTGTTTCTGGACAACTAACCAAGTCCTTGAAAAAAAAAAGAGGAGAATTACAACAAAAAATTCTACAT